ATCCGTGTAACACTTATCCCTACGAAATACCAATGAAATAGAACGATTTTAGAAAAGATATAATGAAAAATTCTTTGATTGGTTCTTCCCATAGAAACAATCCATTTTATTTGACCGACGGAGCCAACAAAAACAAAAGCAAAGAATACAAAGAATTAATATTCAAAAAAAAAAATGAAATTCTTTGTTCATTTTTTTTTTATTTTTAAATAATTTGAATTTATATTAATATATATTATATAATTTCTAGTTTTTAGAATTCAATTCTAATCTACTAATCTAATATTTATATATATATTATTTTTTTTCTATTTTTCTATAGAATTTCTATTTATTTATAGAAAAAAATTTCTAATCAAATTTCATAAAATTTCAAATAAACAAAGTGATAATCTAATTGATTAGAATAAAAAAAAAGAGAGTTCTTATTCGAACCGCCTCGTAATCTTTAACCAATTCTGCGCTTCAATATAATTCCCAGGAGTAAGCGCTATAGCCTGTTTCCAATATTCAGCGGCTTGGTCGAACCAAGCCTCCGCAATTTCAGAATCTCCCTGTCGAATGGCCTGTTCTCCACGGTCGGAATAGGCGGTCAATTCCTTCCCTTGGAACCGTACTTGAGAGTTTCCTAACTCATACGGCTCGGCAGTCAATTCTTTTGGTGTCTACCCTAGCCCTACCATATATCTAACTGAATGAGATTTCTCATAGATCTATTTTATTTTTCTCGGGTTAACGTTAAACAAAAAAGGTTAATTACATGAGTTTCAAACTTGACTTTTGATTCAATTAATAATCAGTTTTCTCTTTTCTCCTACCTTCAGAAAAATAAAGCATAGGCATTTCGAAACTCTCATTAGAATTTTCTGAAAAGGTAACTATCTCGCTTTCATATTCTATAGAAATTTATATAGAATCCTTGAAAAAGACTTCTTCCTCATAAAAAAAAGACTTACTCTCTTTGGGATCTGATGCTACACCGCTGCTCAATACCTTAGGGGATCGGCTCTATTACATAAGTCGATTCCTCATTTTTATCTCATATCATGACATAAATAAGCAGTTCTTATTGTATCGCCCAAAACCTTGTAAATTGATCTTTACGGTGCTTCCACTATCAATTAGATCTTTTCTTTTATCCATAGAATAAAATATTTAGGCATATATATTTTTTCATATTTCGAAGTTTCTTTCTTTGCTACAGCTGATAAAAATCGTTTTTTGGACGATGCAATATGTAGAAATCCTACTTTTTTTCTAGTATTTATTGTCGTATTTACCCTTTCCTTTTATTTCTTTCTATAGTGGAGATAGTCGCACGTAATGACAGATCACAGCCATATTATTAAAAGCTTGTGGTAAGAACGGGTTTCGCTCTAGTGCCCGAAAATAATATTCTAAAGCTTTCGTATGTTCGCCGTTACTTGTGTGGATAAGGCCTATGTTATAGAGTATATAGCTTCGATCATAGGGATCAATTTCGAGTCGCATAGCTTCATAATAATTCTGTAACGCTTCTGCATAATTGCCTTCGGATTGAGCCGACATTCGTTACGGTCGTCATTCAATTAAAAGAATTCTCCGTTCCAAAACCGTACGTGAGATTTTCACCTCATACGGCTCCTCCTTTATGTGCATAATGAAAATAATCCAGAATCCATGGAATTAAAAGAAGGACGAAATATTGTCATTATGAACTGAGCGGGGCTAATGTTTTTACAAGAAATCTCTAGCTAACCCTCTTGCAAAAGATCCTTTCTTAACATCAAGCGTGCTGGTACTAGATAAAAATGTAAACTCCAACAATTTCTTTGTTCTCAACGCCCTTTAATTTCCAGGAATTAGTCACTTCAACAATCTTCGATGGTTATATGGGTATCCAAAGTACGAACGAGATGGATGTTTGTTGTCCCAACCATTTCTTTTAGTACCGATCCCGATAAAGAAAAGGAGTGCTTTATAACAAAGTTTTTGTTTTGTTGATTCCTAGGCGTAGTGCTCCTTCCTTTATGCCGCCTATTGATACTAGTGTAGTAGGATTGAACCGCGATACAGATCTATGATCTATAGGTCTAACCTTTCGCTCAATACTAGAATCAACAATTCAAGCATCTGAGGTTGCATTAATCGGGGATACACGACAGAAGGAATTGCTTTATTTTATAAACTTCACCTTCAACCAGCGTCGATTTTTTTATTTCAATAGTCTTTTTTTATATTCCGAATCATGTGCCTTTTTCCTAAGGCTGAGGGCGGTAAAGTCAAAATAATAATAATCAAATCACACCATCTCTGTAATAAGTAAATGCCTCTTTTTCTCCTGAAGTTGTCGGAATTATTCGTAATAAGATATTGGCTACGATTGAAAAGGTCTTATCAATAAAATTTCCATTTATTCGCGATCTAGGCATAGGTAAAAAGAATCCATTCTATAACTCTTTTCATTACCTCTCGTGAGAAAATGATCTCACAAACAAAGGAAATGTACAGTACGAAATAACATAAAAAAAGTAGACCTATTCAAAAAAAAGGATATGACTTTCTACCTCAATTTTTTTTGTCGCTTTGACAGAAAAAAAAATCAAAGAAATTATTCTAATTTCGTCGAAGTTGAAGAATCAAAGAATTTATTCTACGGATTAGGATAGATTTGGAAAATTTGAAAAGCTTTGATTCAATTTAAATTATGATATGATCAAAATAGGAAAAAGAATCGAATAATTGTTCTATGATGAAAATGAAAATAGAATAACTGTCCTTTTTGTCTTTCGTACATAGCAAGTATACACTATCTAATCAAAAAAAAATCCCCGGGATGCTTGCTTTAGGAATTTGTAATAGATCCACGGGGTAAAAGGTTGGTTTGGTTGTTGAGAGATCTAAAACTATAAAAGAATTTTCTCATTTTTATAGAATAGAAATGTAATTGAAGTCTAAAGAGAATTATGAGCTAAAGGTAATCATTATGTAGGAGAGATGGCCGAGTGGTTCAAGGCGTAGCATTGGAACTGCTATGTAGACTTTTGTTTACCGAGGGTTCGAATCCCTCTCTTTCCGTACCTTCACCTAATTCACCAATGTAACTAACCGCAATGTATCAAATACAAATAAGAACGGATACAAAAAAATAGTTAGACTTTTCTTTGATATAGATTCTTTTTTTTGATGTTGTTTGATATAGATTCTCTATTCCTAATTTATGTGATACAAAAAAGAAAATACTGTAAAAAGCAGACACAGAATGGAAATTTTCATAAAAGATATGATACATGAATAGGATAGAAATCCCCGAATTAAATCCTTTGCCTTCCTTTCCTTATTTACTTAACCTTAACTTAGGCAAAAGGGAGGGGTGCAAATTTGTAAAACCCCCTTTTTTTTTTATTTTAGTTAGGGTTAAATCTGACGAGAATAATATTCTACGACAAGCAATTCATTTATTTTCAAACCGACCCATTTCCTATCTATTATTTGATTGACTAATCCTTTATATTGTAATGTGTGAAGGGTCAAATGTTTTGGTAATTCCTTATGTTTGGATGAATCCAGATAATTTTGAATCAGAGCTCGAGATTTTTTTTCATCCTTCACTGAAATAATATCTCGGGGTTTGCAGCGATAATTTGGTATATCTATTATACGACCATTAACTAAAATATGTCTATGGTTAACTAATTGGCGGGCTTGAGGAATAGTCGAAGCCATGCCCAATCGAAAAAGGATGTTATCCAAACGCATTTCAAGTAATTGTAGCAAAACCGGACCGGTTGGCCCTTTTGCTTTTCCGGCAATATGAACGTATTTAAGTAATTGTCGCTCTGTAAGACCATAATGAAAACGCAATTTTTGTTTTTCTTTTAAACGAATAGAATATTGAGAGTTTTTCCGGGGGCGCCATTGATTTCTAAGTCTAAGATCGCTTCCGGCTCTAGGGTTTTTACTAGTTAGTCCTGGTAAAGCTCCCAGACGGCGTATTTTTTTGAAACGAGGTCCTCGATAACGTGACATAAAGACTCCTTATTTATTTTATAAATTTGATTGAAATTTCATAAATAAAAAAATGAAAACTGAACTAAATGAAGCGAAATCCCATAAAATGAAGTATTGTACTACAAACAAATAGGAATGAGATGAATTAGATCAATCTACATATTTTTTTTTATTGATTTTTTTGTTTGTATTTTTTGATTGTATAGATATACAATCAAAAAATACAAATCTATTTATTAGATAACTTCTATATATTGATATAGAAATAGAAAGTTAGAAATAGAAAATATAGATAATTTATATAGATAAATAAAACCAAAAGAAAACCCTTTCTTTTTTTTGTTCTTGATTTATTCTCCAAAGAAAAGATAGAACTCCGCCGTTCATAATTGGAAGTTTCTACGACATAATAAAGAGATTTTTGACCTTTGGAAAAAAAAAGATGAAGAAGCTCTTTCAATCTTCTTTGATTTCCAAAAATCTTATCAATCATGTAAAAAAGAAAACAAATAGAAAAAGCCGGCTATCGGAATCGAACCGATGACCATCGCATTACAAATGCGATGCTCTAACCTCTGAGCTAAGCGGGCTTAAATAAAAGAAATTTTGCATACATGGGAATTAGGAAAACTCTTAGGATTTTATCTATTAACGATAACTTCTATTTTATTTCAATGTTAAATAACAATCAAATTGAATAATTTCAAATTGAATTTCTTTCGTTAGATTTAGTTTAGAGTTCTAAATCAAATCTATAAATAGAATCTACTAATTAGATTAGTAAGTGAGGATCCTTTTAGAGATTTTTTTTAATTTCTAATGCTCTAATTATTTTATATATTATAAGTCTAAATAATGAAAGTCTAAATGCTAAATGATTCAACTTTTTTTTAGACTTTAGACTAAATAATTAGAAATAGAAAATAATAAATAGAAATAAATGGAATAATTAGTTAGAAATAGAATACTATAAATGATAAAAATGCTAAATAAAATTTCTATTTTTAATT